AAACTAGAAGAAGTAGCATTAATCAAATTGGCTTTTTCTCGTTCTATCTCAGAGTATCCGTTCATTCGATACTCATCTGCTTCCATTTCCACTTTCCGTAAACGAGCCCGGGCTCTTTCGAGCTGTTCAATGGCCCCTCTACGTAATTCTTCCGAATTTCGAATAGTACTCAAAATCCTCTGTTTTCGATTATCTAATAAATCATTTAATGAAAGTAGATTATCTTACCATTAATTTAACAACTTCCATGATCTCTTCCCGAACCAAACATGAATCTTTCGATTCATTTGGCTCTCACGCTCCATTTTTTATTTTATGGACATTCCCGTATCTTTTTTTAATATAATGAGCCTATCCTCTCTATTTCTGTTTGTATTCAAACATATCAAAACCGATACAAGAACAGAATATTAGGAGGACTCTTCCGACCAGACAAAAAATCTATAATTGTCAGCAAAGTTGTTTCTTTATTTGTTTTTTATTTCATTGAAAATAGATATTTCTATATTATAGAAATATAGAAAATTTGAAAATTGAAATTTTCATTTTATTTCCTTTTTTATTCAAATCCAAAAATTCCCCCTCTTTACACATAACATAGGTTGCCGATTCGGCATTGGATAATATAATAAAGGGCAAGGCGCCCTTTCTTTATTCTAGTAAATGGTTCAAATCATTTTATCGATATGAGTGTTCTATATCGGAAAAATTATCAACTATTCTTTTTTAAACCATTTCGTTATTAACGTAGTGGTAGAAAGAGTACCATGTTGTGCCCGGACTTCAAACAGTTTAGCTTTAACCATGTTAATGGTCTCACATTATTGGTTGGCTGATAGAGAATCAAAGTTAACTTACCAATGAATAACGAAATGCTATGGTTCTTACATATGATTTATCAATTTACTCAGAAGGAATTCGTCGAGATTATGCACTTTTTCCTATTTATCCTATAAAAATATGGAATAACATAAATAAAGTGCAGTCGGTTAGATCCAACCTATTCGTGAAATATACAACTCGCACACACTCCCTTTCCAAAAAAAATCAATACACCAAGCACTACACTTAGATTTATTGGATTTGTTGCTAAAATATCGGTATTAAACCCGAAACTCCCGGCGGATGGCCAGCGGCCTAAGGAAACGAAAGAATCGGTTACATTTTTCATATGCTCTCCTCTTATAGATAGGACTAAGAAAGAACAGAGTTCTTTTTGTATCACTTGACTCGCCCTTTTTTTATTGATTTCTTTTTCTTAATTTCCCGTTTTTTTTTAATGTTAATGGGAGTAGATTAAATCTATTTATTGAATTTGAGATTGAGAATTACAAAATTTCTTATTTTTTTTTGAAGTATCCGATAAGATACTTATTAAGTTAGGTCCTGGGTCTCATATCAATTGCAAAATATCTCCTTTGTTCAAACACTTCCTAAAAGAAAAATCAAAATTCCATCGTACTAAACTAAGGATGGGAAGGAAGAAAGCGAGTGAATCCACAAATTCCTCATCCTCAAATCACTCCTTCCCGGGGTATTGTCGCAACAAATACATAATTGTAGGAATAAAGTATTGATATAATTCACAGAAGCAAATGGCAACGAGTTAATAAAATAAGAAAAAAGTAGGTAACGTACTTTTTTACATTTTCATTCTAGGATAAAATTAAACAAAAGGATTCGCAAATAAAAGCGCTAATGCCACGACCAGTCCATAAATTGTTAAAGCTTCCATAAAAGCTAGACTAAGTAATAAAGTACCCCGTATTTTTCCTTCTGCTTCTGGTTGTCTCGCAATACCTTCTACGGCTTGGCCTGCAGCAGTACCTTGACCAACTCCAGGTCCAATAGAAGCAAGCCCTACGGCCAATCCAGCAGCAATAACGGAAGCGGCAGAAATCAGTGGATTCATGATGATAGGTTCCTCGCACCAAAAAAAAATGGTTAATGATACAATCAACCAATGAATTATTACTTATTTGATCACAAAAATCTATTGAGTCGAAGTAACTTAAACTTCGAATAAAATAAAAAAAATAATGAAATTAATATAGAAATATAGATAGAGATAACCCCTATATAACTAGTATATATCTAATATCACATATACATTTGTTTCTTTCATAACGTAAACCGCCCGCATTTTCTTTTTATATTGAATCGGATTCTAGAAGAATTCTTCGAAAAATATACAGGGGCTGTGGCTGGCCTTATAAACATTCCATATATCTAGTGGTGACCCCCACTAACTCATCCGCCATTTCGTAATATTGTCTATCTTTCCTCCTACAACTCTAGTCGTATATATATGTATTTATATCTATTATGTTCCTCAACTAAGAACCAATCTTGAACTATGCATTGCCTCAATTGGGATAAGCTTAAAAATAAAGACTATTTCGAAAACTAATCAATGATGACCCTCCATGGATTCCCCTATATAAGCCGCGGCTAAAGTTGCAAAAATAAGAGCTTGAATACCGCTTGTAAATAATCCAAGAAACATGACAGGTATAGGAACTACTAAAGGTACTAAAGAAACAAGAACAACAACTACTAATTCATCAGCTAATATATTCCCGAAAAGTCGAAAACTAAGAGATAAAGGTTTTGTGAAATCTTCTAGGATGTTAATTGGTAAAAGTATTGGAGTTGGTTGAATGTATTTTCCGAAATAACCCAATCCTTTTTTGGTAAGACCCGCATAAAAATATGCTACTGACGTGAGTAAAGCTAAAGCAACAGTAGTATTTATATCATTTGTGGGGGCGGCTAGCTCCCCATGAGGTAACTGTATGATTTTCCAAGGTAAAAGGGCACCTGACCAATTCGAAACAAAAATAAATAGGAACATAGTTCCAATAAAGGGAACCCAAGGGCCATATTCTTCTCCAATCTGAGTTTTGCTCAAGTCTCGAATAAATTCAAGGACATATTCGAAGAAATTCTGACCGTCGGTCGGAATTGTTTGTGGATTCCGAACGGATATGATGACTGAACCTAATAAGATAGCAATTACGACCCAAGAAGTGATAAGTACTTGGGCATGAATTTGTAAACCTCCTATTTGCCAATATAAATGTTGGCCTACTTCTACACCTGATATATCGTATAACCCTTTGAGTGTTTTAATGGAACATGGTATAACATTCATATTGTCCTCTGACAGAAATCGAACTGAAAAAAAGAATTATTTTGATTCAACCATCTCTTTCTCGACTCATCTACTTTCATCATTAATCATATAGTTAGGATACCAAGAAATCACATAACATAATATCAATATCCCATTTTATCTCTTTTTAAAAATGAAAGACAAGAATAGTAACCGATCCAATAAATCAAAATAATTAACTAATCTTATTATTATTATTCTTAATCATAACATAATCAACGACTTCTTATATAGCTAGAACGGCCCTCACAAATTGCGGATACCAATTTGTTAAGAATCAATCGGATTGAAGCTATAGCGTCATCGTTAGCTGGAATCGAAATATCTGCGAGATCTGGGTCACAATTTGTATCGATTAAACAAATCGTCGGAATTCCCAAAATGACACATTCTCGAAGAGCTGTATATTCTTCTTGCTGATCAACGATTATTACAATATCGGGCAATTCAGTCATATATTTGATCCCGCCCAGATATGTTTGCAAAGTAGATAATTTTCTCTTCAACATTGCTGCATCTCTTTTAGAGAGACGGTTGAGTTTCCCCATCTTTTGTTCTGCTCTTAAGTCTCTGAACTTATGAAGTCTCGTTTCCGTAGTGGACCAATTCGTTAACATACCCCCGAGCCATTTTCTATTAACATAATGACATCGAGCCCTTATTGCAGCTGATGCTACTAAATCCGCTGCTTTATTTTTGGTACCAACAATTAAGAAGTTTTTTCCTCGACTTGCTGCATCAAAAACTAAATCGCAGGCTTCCGATAAAAAACGAGCAGTTCTAGTGAGATTTATAATATGAATACCTTTACGCTTTGCAGAGATGTAAGGGGCCATTCTAGGATTCCATTTCTTAGTACCATGACCAAAATGAACTCCTGCTTCCATCATCTCTTCCAAATGGATGTTCCAATATCTTCTTGTCATCTTTCCCACGCTTTCTTTTTTTTTTAACAAATAAACAAATAAATAATTGTTCCTACGGAACCTTCTGCCGGGATTGACCGTTGATACACAGCCCAAACCATTAATTTTTTTTATTACTTAACTTAATTTCTTCATTTTATTTAGTACCCAATCAATAACTAGTAAAGTAAAAAGAAAAATATCTCCTTAAGAATTATGAATTCGCTTAAATGATTTTTCTGGTGTGTCATAGAAATTGCTTGGGGCGCAAGAACAAAAAAATTCTCTATGGTGTAACAAAATATCTCTCATTTCCAACTCGAATAGATTTTTCCTTTTTATTTCCAAATGAATGTCTTGCCTTGAGCGGTGCACTAATTTTTTGAATCCAGTACCGACAGGGATAATCCCGCCCAAAACAACATTTTCTTTCAGACCCTTCAACCAATCAATACGACCCCGTAGAGCAGCTTTTGCCAAAACTCTAGCAGTTTCTTGAAAACTTGCTTCGGATATGAAACTTTGAGTATTCAGAGATGCCCTCGTTATTCCCAATAAAATTGCCCGATAACAGATTGCTTCGTCTAAAGCACGCCCTGCTCGTTCCGCTCGCAACAATCCGATTAGTTCTCCAGGTAAAAAAACATTAGACATTCCATCTTCTGAAACCAACACTTTTGATGTTACTTGCCGTACAATAATCTCTATATGTCTATTATGGATCTGTACCCCCTGGGATCGATAAACCTTTTGGATCTTATTAACCAAAGAGATACGACTTTGGGCTATGGTTAGCTCAGCTCCAATTAAGAATCCCCAAGGAATTCCAAGAACTCTTGGTATACGCTCGTTCCAACCTTCAACTCTCCTTTCAAGGTTCATCGATATTGAACCAATCGAGCGCACTTCTAAGATTTGTTCCACTTTTGGAAGACCTTGCGTTATGTCACCAGATCGGGATTTTTCATATATAAATGTAACTAATGTATCTCCTTCAGAAAGGGTTTCTCCATAATGTCCATGAACAGTCGCTCCTGGAGTGGCCAAATAAGGCTTAGCTGATCTTATAATTAAAGAGTCAACATGAACAATTAAAATTTGACCAGATTTTTTTATGTGTGGTCCGTATTTAAATAGACATATATTTTCACAAAAAAATTGTCCAATGCTAATTGTTGTGGATGTCTCTTCACAATAATTGTAATGTAGAAAGCACCAATTCAAATGGGATGGATTCAAAATGATGTTATTGCATGGACTGGGATTATAAATCCTCCTATTTTCATCTATTAAACAGTATTTAAGTACTTCAAGTACTTGGAAGGTCTGTTTAAAATTGTCAAGTAGCCAATATTTGTTTAACAAGATCTGATTATGAGTTATTAAATGGTAAGATGAATAAAAGTTCACTATTTTAGGTACTATTGTACCTAAGGGGCCCAACAAACCCTTAATTGGAGTTATGGGATTCGATTCTTTTGCCACATTGTTATATTTTGAACCGTTGAATGGACCAACTCGAAAACAATTGAATGATGACAAAATTCTCAAAGATTGGCCTTCCTTATTTCGATTCAACAACGTACCAATAGTTCCTTGATGCTGGGTAACTAATGGAATCTTCACTTTGGAATAAAAAGGATTGATATTGGTGCGATCTAATCCATTATCAGGAATCAATCCCGAACCTGCCGTATCGTACCTTTTTCCGGTATATGAAATAGTAGACTTGACTAATTCAATTCTTATGAAATCACGAATCAGATCATTTGCCCTTACTTCAACAAAGGAAGCATGAACCTCTTCCATAGAACCGTTTTTTTCTTGGTCCCAATTCAATACTAAGCAAGTCCGAACTAATTGAATACTTGTGTGATAAATTCCTCGAATTGACTTTCCATTTCCATAAAGGATATAATTAACAACTCTAAGCTGGACATTTTCTTTTTCCTGCAAGAGATCTTGAGGGAAAAGTTTTGCTAAATTTATCCCATCAGCTATTTCATATGTGACTACGGGTCGAACCAAAACAAAATACTTTTTTTTGATAGGTGTGATCCGTTGGACATAGATCCAATTTTTCGATTTTGTTTTTGATTCCTTAGAATTTTTTTTTTCCGTTCCTGGTGGTATCAAAATGCCACTGTGTCTGGATATCTTATCTGTCTCTCCAGGAAAATGAATATCTCCAGAAAAGATTTTCAGTTCAATACTTTTTTTTTTTCTCTCCACTCGGACTAATCCACCTACTCGGCTTCTTGTATTTGTATTTAAAGCGAGTTGTGTATCTACTCCAATGATACTATTGTTCCGGACCATTATAGACGAAGATCCGGGTAAGATATGCACCTCTTCGGGAATAAAAAAAAACCGATCCACTTTCATTTGGTATTTCGGACTAAATTCTTTTGCTCCTCGATACTCAATCAAATCTTCTTTTTTTACTATTGAATCCACCTCCGCGGTCCCATATTTAGTAATTCCCGAACTCTTTCTTCTGTATCGTGGATCATCAAAATAAGCAAGAATACTATTTCTACGTAAAATACCATTTATGGGTATTTCAATCGAAATACCAAAAGAGGATATTAATTCTTTCTCTCGTCCTTGATCGTATTGTAATGGGATGAGAAATCTATTTCTTCGTCTTTTCGCCAAGAAATCAGAATTCTCTTGGAGAATCGAAGGGTATATGAAATTCCAATGACCATTGGATATAATTCGATCAAGTCTTGAATAATCAAGAATTTCCCTATCTTTTTTACGAGTACCAGAAGGATCCAACAATTTATGTCTTACTCGATCCTTAGTGATTGAGAGGTCAGAGCTATATCTTTCGTCGACAGAAAAAGAATGAACATTCATTTGATCTTGATCCTTGTGAAGCGAAAAAGACACTATACTGGATCTGCACGGACCCCCCGCTAATATCCATAAATGACTTGTTTTTGGTAATAGATGAACATTACTATATGTATATTCAGGTGCGTGGTAGACATCAGTACTCCAGTGCATTTCCCCCTCTGATTCAGAATAAATATGTTTTCGAACCCTCTCTTTAAAATGAAAAGTAGACGTTCCGGCACGAATCTCGGCAATCACTTGTTCAGATTCTACATATTGATCATTTTGAACTAAAATCAAACTTTTTGGTGGAATATTCACACTATGTATAATATCACGACTCTCAATAGTTACATACAAGTCTATAGAACATAGAAAAGCAGGATGCCCATGACGGGTACGTGTGGGATGAACCAAATACTCATTGAACTTTATTTTTCCATTAGAAGGAGCTCGTACATGTTCGGCAGTACCGCCTGTGAATACTCCACCCGTATGAAAAGTTCTTAATGTTAGTTGAGTCCCCGGTTCCCCAATTGATTGACCCGCAATAATACCTATGGCTTCCCCCAACTC